GAACAAACAATAAATAATTGGAACAATTCATATCCGTGATGTAACCATTGTTGCATTAGAGCCAAAGGTTCCTTCTTGACCTCGCTACAAGGATGGGACTCCATAACATAATGTTAATAGAATTCTATGGAAAGATAGAATGTAGAATCTAAAAGGAAAAGATAATGAAATTACTAGTCTTAGAATTGAGTTGGACCAAAATAAAGGTTTTATTTCTTCGAGCGATCGTGCGAGACTTTTTTCTCTTCGTTTGAGATATTATGTGCAATTAATGAACCCACTACTGAATCTAATGAGTTAAAGTAAAAGGTGTTATTAAGGTCGGTCGTTCCAAAATAGAAAATGTATTCGCTACAATTGAAACAGAAAAGAAATGATCAAAATAGAAATGATTTTCAAATTTTATTCCATAGTGATTCAAAGAGAGTTTCATTTGTGAATGAAGTTCCGCGACAAACTTCTTACTTCTTATTACTTTTTACTTTACGCAAGAGTTGCTCAATGAATCTGTTGATTTGGAATCATGTGATCGGTAGATGTCACATATGATGAATCAATCTTTTTTTTTTTTCTACGTTTGTCACTCTATCTTTGTTAGTGCGTCTATAATGAATAATGACTCATGAATCAAAAACTTTCAATTGGGACTGATTCTGTCAATTGGGATTTTTTCTTATCCTCGGATCTTTCAAAAAATTGAAACTTAGGTAAGTGTTTTATAAACATATGTATAAAAAGAACGTATCTCATTTAGCTCCTTCATGCCTACTATAACGAGTTATTTCGGTTTTCTACTGGCAGCTTCAACTATAACCCCAGCTCTATTTATTGGTCTGAGCAAGATACGACTTATTTGAAATTCATATTAATTGAATAAACAATCCATAAAACTAAATGTTTATGTGAGAGTACAGGTAGTCTATAGTTCCTTCCCGCGTCAATTGTAAATTCTTGGTTATTGAGATTCATGGGCGATTCGGATTAATATTTAGGGATAGATATTACCTCTCTTTTTTCCTCTTTCAAACAAATTGAAATGATTGAAGTTTTACTATTTGGAATCGTGTTAGGTCTTATTCCTATTACTTTGGCTGGATTATTCGTAACTGCATATTTACAATACAGACGCGGTGATCAGTTGGACCTTTGATTAAGTAACATCTTTTTTTTTGATTGACCTCCTCCTTTCTTTAATCCGCAGGAGGTCAAATTCGGGTTGCTGTTCAAGTTAGTGAAGTTGTTTCATTGTAATTCGACTTAAGAAGGAAGTAAGAAGAACGAAATCACGCTCTGTAGGATTTGAACCTACGACATCGGGTTTTGGAGACCCACGTTCTACCGAACTGAACTAAGAGCGCTTTCTTATCACAATAGATAGGACCGTAAAGAAAAGGATTTGTACCCCCCAATGCATTTTGCATGAGTATAGTATCATAAACTCAAAGAGTATGTATGTCCAAGTTTAATGGATCTCAATTGATCCTGCGTTACTGCTCCTGGGAGAAGTAATAGGTAGGGATGACAGGATTTGAACCCGTGACATTTTGTACCCAAAACAAACGCGCTACCAAACTGCGCTACATCCCTTTCAATTGGCCTACAGTGTCATTGTAGAGAATCCCCGTTTTGTTTTCCACATCGTTATTTCCTCCATTGATATACAATTCAAATTTATCTTGCCATTTCTTCTTTTTGGTCTCATATCTCATATAACATATAATGAAAGGATTATATACATAGGATTCCGCGTACACATACAAGGGATCTTTAACTACATATGTATCTGATCATATATGTATTACAATATTACAATAAAGAAGGAGGATTTTCAATGCGAGATATAAAAACATATCTCTCCGTGGCCCCTGTGCTGAGTACTCTATGGTTCGGGTCTTTAGCGGGTCTATTGATAGAGATCAATCGTTTATTCCCAGATGCGTTGACATTCCCCTTTTTTTCATGACATAGGAAGGGATAAAGAAGATTAGAGATACACTAAATAATCTGTGACTAATACTTCTCCCTTTCTTTAGTTTTGTTCTTTTTTCAGTTTTTTAGGATAAAGAAGGAAAGAGAAAGAAGAAAAGTAGATTCAACCTCAGCGAAACTCGGGTTCAGGCTCTAATTAATAGAGTGCGAACGGAAATACAAAACGGAAATACAAATGGGGGTCTAGGACAACAAAATCATACAAGATACTTAAATGAAATACTATACTGGAATTAGAAATAATTGATAGTTATAAATTGATAGTTAGAAATGCTTGTATTACTTATTATTACTTTATTGATTGCAATTGCAACGAAATCTTTCATAATTGGATTTCGAGTTAGCAACTTCTATTTTGTTTTTCCCTTTTTTCTTCTTCGTTTCGGATCGAAAATAGAAGAGTTAAGTGAATCCAAAGGAGGTTCATGGCCAAGGGTAAAGATGTCAGAATAAGAGTTATTTTGGAATGTAACAGTTGTGTCCGAAACGGTATTAATAAGGAATCACCGGGCATTTCCAGATATATTACTCAAAAGAATCGACACAATACACCTAGTCGATTGGAATTGAGAAAATTCTGTCCCTATTGTTACAAGCATACGATTCATAAGGAGATAAAGAAATAGATCAAACAGACCGCGTGTGTGCCACCCTTATAAGGAACCGGAACAAATTACATATATAATATACATATATAAATATAAACTATAATATACATATATAAATATAAACCAATCAAATCCTATTTCGGTCGGATCCCAAATTAATCAATTAGAATTAGGAAATAGGATTTTAGAGATAAGGAATAAATCATGGATAAATCCAAGCGACCCTTTCTTAAATCCAAGCGATCTTTTCGTAGGCGTTTGCCCCCAATTGGATCGGGAGATCGAATTGATTATAGAAACATGAGTTTAATTAGTCGATTTATTAGTGAACAAGGAAAAATATTATCTAGACGAGTGAATAGATTGACTCTGAAACAACAACGATTAATTACTATTGCTATAAAACAAGCTCGTATTTTATCTTTGTTACCTTTTCTTAATAATGAGAAACAATTTGAGAGAACTGAGTCGATCCCTAGAACTACTGGTCCTAGAACCAGAAATTAATTGTAACGGCGTAAGAAAAAAAAAGAATCGGAAAAGAATCAATCTTTTTTTATTGACACGTATTCGTTCATTTTTACATATTTATTTCTACTCTACCTTCCCGGAGTTCATTCTCCGGGGACCTTCGTTTAAATCATTCCAGTAGATTCGTTCGAATCTACTTATTTAATGATCTCATTGGAAATCATGTATAGACAATTCCTATGTGATATAGCTATTTGTGCAAGTATTTTACGATTAAGAAGCAACTGCCTCTTGTACAGATCATGTATTAATCGACTATAAATATTGGATACCCTATTCTCACGAATTCCTGCATTTATCCGAGTGATCCACAAACGACGAAAATGTCTCTTTTGCCTACCCCTATCCCGATGAGCAGAAACCAAAGCTCTCATTTTTTGTTGAGTAGTAGTTCGAGTAAGTCTTGAATGAGCTCCTCGAAAGGTTGATGCAAATAAACGAATTTTTGTTCTACGTCTCCGAGCTATATACCCTCGTCTAATTCTGGTCATTGAATCAAATGAAACTTTTATGAATAACTAATTGTTGATTTCTTTTCTTTCAGTCATTCTTTTAACCTCTCCTGGTCTATTAATAACAAAACTGATTCTTCCGATGTATAAAATAAGAATTCCAATGGCTTTTGCTACTATGACTTTCCCAACCACGATTTTTTATTTTTCCAGGCATTTCACCTCGAAATAAGAAATTGTATCGATAACTAGGTATCAAAAAAATAGTCAATTAAAAGAAATGAATTGAAATTAATAAATAATAAATCAAGTACAAGTATAAGTCGTAAAGGTAAATGGATAAATATAAATAAATAGTGGGTTCCATCGTTTCTATGGTTACTTCTTAAACAGTGAGGTCCTCTCTATACACCGGAGCCCCTTCCCTCATTTAATCAAATGTTATTAGTAACTTGTACAGTTCACATTCTTTGACTCTACCCATGAATTATCCAGTAATAGGTCTTTTCACAATGAGATCCACCCATACAGTAACGGCATTTAATTATGAAGGTTGGCTAGGTAGCTGACCCTGTTAGTCCGTTCTTGCAAGAGTAGGAGCATAATCTTTCTGCTTCTTATCTTAACTACTATTTTCCCCGCTTAATGAATAACCATTTGCTACCAATGGGGAATTGCTTCTCATCTCAAATTGAGGTGACTGGATTTGCACCAATGGAAACCATAAATTTCATACACAATAGAGGCTTTTTTGTTTAGATAGTGAATGGGGTTCTTCCATTTTATTGGTACGTACTGGTCATTGATACTGGAAAAATAGTCTCCTTTCTTTTGTTCCAGCTCATGATCTGAACGAGTCGCACATACACCCTAGTACATGTTCCTCGACGCTGAGGACATCCCCGAAGAGCGGGGGATTTTGTGACATTTCTGATTGGCTGTCTTGTGTTTCTAATAAGTTGTTTAATAGTTGGCATATTGAATCGTATACAGAATGGGCTGGTTTAGATCGATCCTAACCGGATAATTATGAATTGAATTATTTCCATTTACAATTAAAATGAAAAATTTTACCGCATTTTATTCCTGATTTTCTTCCGGTTAAGAAGATAAAATATCAAATCGGGGTTTATTCGAATTATGGTTCGAAATGGAATCACGGATTTACGTGGAATCCCCGGTATTTTCGACTGCTACAAGATCAACAATTCCATGATCTTGGGCTTCTGTTGCTGACATAAACGCATCTCTTTCCATGTCTTCGGATACAACCCATAAAGGTTTGCCTGTTCTTTGTACATAAACCCTTGTGAGGGTTTCGCGGAGTTTCAGCAGTTCTTCCGCTTCCAGGAAAAATTCTCCTGTTTGTGCCTCATAAAAAGCACTAGCAGGTTGGTGGATCATTACCCTGATGATATAACATAATGAATGGTTCTCCTATCTCGCACGATCGGGCGAAGGAAAGAGATAAAGAATAACAAGAAGAAAAAAAAAGATGGAATTCAACAACCGTACAGGCATCCTTTGTGCATTGCATACGGCTCCACAATGGACTTTACTTCTCCCTTACATTGAAGAAAGAGAGAAATCGGATCTATCAGACCCAGATCGTTAAGTGATCCATTTACCACCCTTCCTTTCGGGGGAGTTAAAAAATACTATGATGGTTCCGTTGCTTTATATATTTATCTCGTCTGTGATTCAGCAATCCCAAAGTTTCTTTTTGATCCGATCAAATAAAGAAAAAATGATCTTGTTTTTTTTTTCATTTTAGTACTCTTTCATAACATAAATATTTGAAAGAGACTTCTAGTATGAAAACAAAAAAGTTTGTGACGCTGAACTGGACCCCCGATAGATAAGATAAAATCGGAAATACTTTTGTCTCATACTACTCTCTCGATACATAATCTCATGTTATGAAAAAACAATAGGGGTTTGCTCATATCGAACTCGAAGTGCCGTGCTATTATTACTTATTATTTTTTTTATTCATATTCCATATGGCGAAGGCATAGTTTTCTTTTTTCTCTCAAATCAAATAAAAAACGCATTGGCGCCAAGCGTGAGGGAATGCTAGACGTTTGGTAATTTCTCCTCCGACCAGGAGGAAAGATCCCATTGAAGCGGCTAATCCTATGCAGACTGTATGTACATCTGTTGGCACATATTGCATAGTATCAAAAATGCCTATTCCGGGTATTACCCACCCGCCGGGGGAGTTTATAAACAAATAAAGATCCCTGGTCTCATCCTCCATACTGAGATATATCATGAGACCTATAAGTTGGTTCGCGATCTCGATATCAACTGCTTGGCCTAAAAAAAGTAATCTTTCTCGATAAAGTCGGTTGATTAGGACAAAATTGTATCCCTTAGGAACCGTACACGCACCTTTGGATGCATACGGTTCAAAAAAAAATTGCGAAAAAAAAAGAATCAATGTGTTGAGTCCAGCCCTCTTTCTTTTTTCATAGCATTTCATAGCAGGACTTTTCGAATTCCTAACGAAGGGACTTTTTCTTCCATTTTTAAAGAAGGATGAGTTTTCGCTTCTCCCTAAAAAAGAATTGACTCAACTTATCGAATTAACCTCTCATTGATGTATTGTTTCATCGAAATCCAATCCAAATTACGATGTAATTTTCTTGTTCGTGAATGGGCCTCTTCAATTCTTTTAGGTTTATGCTCTACTCCGGGTAAAGATCTGCCCGATTTCGATTTGCACATATAGGACAAATGATCCCAATACCACTTCTTTTTGTTACGACTTCTCTTTTTTTTCAATTCATTTCATGTCTTCCACCAAATATTCGATGAAGTCTCTTCATTGATTCGCAGTTTGAGATCGCTCATATGGTATAAATATAGGAAGCATTTATGATACAAGTGGTAATCATACATATATTACCAATTGGGTATTGTCTGAACGGAGCCTGGATACTTCATTTTATTGGTCCAACCAAGCCAACCATAAATTATTCTAATTGAGAATATTAATATCGATCCCCCCAAAAATGGATCTAATTGCGCTTCACGCTCCAAATTATTGATGGTTCAATCAATCTTTCTTGGGCGAAACAGAGGATATCTCGATCGGGGGAGAGAACGGGGAAATCCCATATGACCCAATATGTCTGACAAGTCGCACTATACGTCAATCCAAACTGCATCGTCATCTCCAGGAAGCCGAAAAGGTACTTTTGGAACACCAATAGGCATTAAGGGAAAGAAAAAGGCGTGTTAAGTACTATACATCACTTTGATGTGGAAACGTAACAATGGGTTTATTGTTTTCATAGTATTGCCGTTTATCGGATCTTATCCATAGATTGGAAAGTTCATAGAGGAATACGAAATGAATAAAGGAAAATTCTGACGAATGGGTCGGGCTGTTCGAATGATGAACAAGTATCTATGCATTCGTTCATAGAAAATGGGACCAATCCCCCCATTGCGTATTGATACTTATCGGGTATAGAATAGATCTGCTTCTCTTTGTTCCTACGAACAGAATTGTTCCATTATTACCAACGGAATGGAATAAATATTCACCCTTTGCTCCGAGATAATCCACTGAAAAGGGGAGGTCCATAGCATAGTCTCCAATGCGATAAAGTTACATAGTGTCTATTTTTCTTTGATAAAGGAGTATTTCCATGGGTTTACCTTGGTATCGTGTTCATACCGTCGTATTGAATGATCCCGGTCGGTTGCTTGCTGTCCATATAATGCATACAGCTCTAGTTTCTGGTTGGGCCGGTTCGATGGCCCTATACGAATTAGCAGTTTTTGATCCCTCTGACCCCGTTCTTGATCCAATGTGGAGACAAGGTATGTTCGTTATACCCTTCATGACTCGTTTAGGAATAACCAATTCATGGGGCGGTTGGAGTATTACAGGCGGGACTATCACGAATCCGGGTATTTGGAGTTACGAAGGTGTGGCCGGGGCGCATATTGTGTTTTCTGGCTTGTGTTTCTTGGCAGCTATCTGGCATTGGGTGTATTGGGATCTAGAAATATTCTGTGATGAACGTACAGGAAAACCCTCTTTGGATTTGCCCAAGATCTTTGGAATTCATTTATTTCTTTCAGGGGTAGCTTGCTTTGGGTTTGGCGCATTTCATGTAACAGGCTTGTATGGTCCTGGAATATGGGTGTCCGATCCTTATGGACTAACTGGAAAAGTACAATCGGTAAATCCCGCGTGGAACGTAGAAGGTTTTGATCCTTTTGTTCCGGGAGGAATAGCCTCTCATCATATTGCAGCAGGGACATTGGGCATATTAGCGGGCCTATTCCATCTTAGTGTTCGCCCGCCCCAACGTCTATACAAAGGATTACGTATGGGTAATATTGAAACTGTCCTTTCCAGTAGTATCGCTGCTGTCTTTTTTGCAGCTTTTGTTGTTGCTGGCACTATGTGGTATGGTTCAGCAACTACCCCGATCGAATTATTTGGTCCCACTCGTTATCAATGGGATCAGGGATACTTCCAGCAAGAAATATATCGAAGGGTTGGCGCCGGTCTAGCCGAAAATCAAAGTTTATCAGAAGCTTGGTCTAAAATTCCCGAAAAATTAGCTTTTTATGATTACATCGGCAATAATCCAGCGAAAGGAGGATTATTCAGAGCGGGCTCAATGGACAACGGGGATGGAATAGCTGTTGGATGGCTAGGACACCCTATCTTTAGAGATAAAGAAGGGCGCGAGCTTTTTGTACGTCGTATGCCTACTTTTTTTGAAACATTTCCAGTAGTTTTGGTAGACGGAGACGGAATTGTGAGAGCCGATGTTCCTTTTCGAAGGGCAGAATCGAAGTATAGTGTCGAACAAGTAGGGGTAACTGTTGAGTTCTATGGTGGCGAACTCAACGGCGTTAGTTATAGCGATCCCGCTACTGTGAAAAAATATGCTAGACGTGCTCAATTGGGTGAAATTTTTGAATTAGATCGTGCTACTTTGAAATCCGATGGTGTTTTTCGTAGCAGTCCAAGGGGTTGGTTCACTTTTGGGCATGCTTCGTTTGCTTTGCTCTTCTTTTTCGGACACATTTGGCATGGTGCTAGAACCTTGTTCAGAGATGTTTTTGCTGGTATTGACCCAGATTTGGATGCTCAAGTGGAATTTGGAACATTCCAAAAACTTGGAGATCCAACTACAAAGAGACAAGTAGTCTGATACAACATTGGGTACCCGAGAAATCTTGAGTTGAATCACCGCCCTTTCTTTGACTCTTGCCCTTTCTTTATCTGGGAGATGATCCCAAACGAACAGGTGTGGAAGCTATAATTGTAAACCACAATCGAATCTATGGAAGCATTGGTTTATACATTCCTCTTAGTCTCGACTCTAGGAATAATTTTTTTCGCTATCTTTTTTCGAGAACCACCTAAAGTTCCGACTAAAAAGACGAAATGATTTTTCATTATCTCAATTGAAGTAATGAGCCGCCCAATATTGGGCGGCTCATTACTTCAACTAGTCCCCGTGTTCCTCGAATGGATCTCTTAGTTGTTGAGAGGGTTGCCCAAAAGCGGTATATAAGGCGTACCCGGTAAAACTTACAAGTAAACCAGATATAAAGATGGCGACCAGGGTTGCTGTTTCCATTATTATATAATTTCTAATTTCAAGACCACAATGGATCTATGATAAGATCGTTTATTTACAACGGAATGGTATACAAAGTCAACAGATCTCAACCAATGCAATAGGATTTATGGTTACACAAACCGTTGAGGGTAGTTCTAGATCTGGTCCAAGACGAACGATTGTAGGGGATTTATTGAAACCATTGAATTCGGAATATGGTAAAGTAGCTCCTGGATGGGGAACTACCCCTTTGATGGGTGTTGCAATGGCTCTATTTGCGGTATTCCTATCTATTATTTTGGAGATTTATAATTCTTCCGTTTTACTGGATGGAATTTCAATGAATTAGGTCCATAAGAGCCATGAAGTACTGGATTTTCAATCCAAAATGAATCGCTTAAGTTAGGACTCGGATTTCTAGGCCATTCTGGTAGTTCGACCGTGAAATTCCTTTGTTTCGGTATTTCCGGAATATGAGTGTGTGACTTGTTATAATTGATCCTATTGATAGTACAGAGAATGGGTCTGTCATCTTGATAGAGATGGTTCTGCCTCGTCGGATATTCATTCTAGTATCTGGAGCACAGAATATATGGAATAAATCAAGAAATATTTGAACTATGATTCATACCTACTATTCAGATCTCGCGACCGGACTCAAAAAAAAAAGAAAAGAGTTCAAATTATAAATCGAAAGAGTTTTCTTCCTTCAAAATCCAGCTTATGCTTATTTTGACCAAAGGACAAATGTTTCTCTGGATTTTTAGTAATTTAATTTATTCGTTGAAATTGAATAAGTGATGATCAAATGGTTCTTACT